CGTTGAAGCCAGAATGGATTTTCCTTGATGTCTAACATAATGCATGAAAAGATCCTGACGGAGCCAGAGGCCAGTCGGAAAATCATTAGCAAAGACTTCTTCCGCAGGATGCTTTATTTTTCCATAGAAAAATATTCGCTCAAAAAACACACCAGAAGATGTTAATCGTAAATGAGAAGATTGGTTGCAGAGAAAAAGTAAGATAGATTCGTATCCACAAACATGATAATTATACAGGAACAAGAAAAATCTTGGATTACTCTTTGAAAAAAAAGTAATAGATTTATTTGGAAATTTTTTTGTACTAATAAAACGATTACAATTATAATACTTATGAAGAAAAAGCCCTAATAAATGCAAAGAAGAGGCATCTTTTACCCAACAGCGAAGGGTTTGAACTAAGATTTCCAGATGAATGGGATAGGGTATTAGTACATCTGATACATAAGTTAAATGCGTAAGTTTGTCCTCTAAAAAAGGAAATATTGAATGAATTGATCGTAAATTATAATACTTTACGACTTCTCTGCCCGTTAAGGAAGATACTAATCGTAGTACAAATGGCATTTCCATAATGACTGCAAGCCCCTCTGATATCATTTGAGAACACAAATTATCATTGAAACCAAAAACTTGATTTTGGTTAGAATCATTATCGGAAATAATCAAATGATTCGTTTGATACATTCGAAAAATGAAACGTTTTACAATCAGTAAACTATATTGATTGTCATAAACCACATTTTCGAACAAATTCAATCTATTTAAACCACGATCACGAACAAATGCATACATATACTCCCGAAAGATAAGTGGGTATAGGAGTTCATATTTCCCAGATCTATCTAGCTCTAAAAATCCTTGATATTCCGCCATTTGAAATTAGATTTGAACCGAAAATAGGAAAAGTCAGATGGGATGTATTGGGTTATCAAATGATACATAGTACGATAGAGTCAAAACAAGGTATTATCTTAAAAAAAATAATAGGATACCTCGGAAAAAGGTCCGACTCAAAAACGGATTCTCTATCCTCTCTTTTTTCGACCAATCGGTTTTTGTTCATTCTCGGATAAAAAGATGGTTAGAAATCCTTTATTTTTTCAATCCAATCGCTCTTTTGATTAAAAAAAGATCTCTTTATCAATATACTGCCTTCTTCATACACATTTATTTCTACTACATAATAGAAATAACTAATAGTTAGGATTCAAAACAAATCGATAATACGCTCATGGGAAAATCCTTTCCCGCGTCAAGCACTAATATAGTTTTAACGTCTAATTAGATCGGGTAATCATTCAAAAATGAAGAACAGGAGCTCGTTACTTTTTCTTTTCCTATAATTGGAACCGATAGCTAGGCTCTATCCATTTATTTACTAGACCTAACTTTAAATTTAGTTTAAATTTCTTTACTTGTTAAATGAATTTTCGTCCAAGTAAAAAATTCAAACAATTAAAATAAGGTTTGGCCCTATCCCCATAACAGTAAGAATGAAATATTCTTAGAATTCTCTATTGATACGACATGCTGCTTTTTCCAGTCATTCCTTTCAGGATCAGTCGCGGTCTTACAAACTCTACCAATGATATAGACGAATCCCTTGCTTCATACAAATGTGTAAAAGATGCTAGCCGCACTTAAAAGCCGAGTACTCTACCGTTGAGTTAGCAACCCGAACTACAAAAATTAGAATGTATAGATACAATCGTAAGCCCAATAAATAAAGAGATTTAATTTTACGGCGCAATCAAAAAAAGGCAAAACAAAAATAGAAAAATATATAATCCATTTTTAACATAATATAAAAAAGATGAACTGAAGAGCGGAGATAAATAGATTCATTTATCCACGCTCAGATTATATTTATTTGATACACTGTTGTCAATAGAAATGGGAATGTTGAGAAAAGAATACAAAAAAAAAAAAATAGAAATTCAAATTTCAATTTACTAAAATGAAAACCTGACGGTTTATATTGGGTTGGCACTACATATAGAAGCGACATATAGACATAAAGGGTGTAGACGGACAAATAAATTAAACAAATGAAATAGAAAAATCTCTGTTTATTCAATTAATATAATATCAATCAATCTAAGTAAAAAAGAAAAGATTAAGTTTCTTATTTGTTCATAGAATTCGACTGAAAAACACCCATTGCCATGACAATAGAGTTTTTTCGTTATACAAGATGACATTATGTAGGAGCAAAACGAAATTAAAAATAATATATCTCTACTGGAGAAAAAATGGAAAATAAAAGATTATACAAAACTCAATAAAAAGCGTCCACACCTTCTTTAATTTCTATATATTTCATTAATTGAATTTTGGTTGGTGATTAGGGCGACGGTTCATAAAAACACCCGCCTTCTTTGAAATATCATGAACAGTTCCTGTAGGCTGAGCGCCTTTTTCAAGGAAATATAGAATAACAGGAATATTTAAATAGGTTTCATTCTTTATCGGATCATAAAAACCTACTTTACAAAGAGCTCTTCCTTCTCTTCGGGATCGAACATCAATTGCAACGATTCGATAAATGGCTCATTGGGATAGATGTAGATAAGCCCCCCCGAGAAACGTATAAGAAGTTTTCACCTCGTACGGCTCAAGAAAATTCAAGTTTTATCTTATGTATAGATATAGAATTCTAAGGTTAAATATATCCTCAACTCAATTAGACCAAGAATTCTCTTTCTTTATCATATGATTTAAATACTTGTTGTTTATTATTCTTTCCCCAACCAAAAAATTATTCGTATTTGTACTTTGCACTCTCATAACTCAAGTTGGATGACTCCCCAAGGAAACTTTTTCCTTTCTTGAGTGGTCTCTAATACCCTTTCTTTTTGTCTGTCACCTTTTGAATCCATTTTGATTCTTCATTTTAATCTAGTTCTTGTTGTTGAGACAATTGAAAATGGTTTTTCCTTGTTCTAAGATCCTTTATCTTTCTTTACCTTGAATCATTAGGTTTAGACATTACTTCGGTGATCTTTAATCGTTTCAATCAAAATGGCAGCAACATACCTTTTTTTGTGATTTCCTTATATCACCGAATCATACTAATGGTTGATTCCTGTGTAATACACTTTTGATTTGAGCAAAAGGTTTTTACAAATTCCAACAAATTTGAATTTAAGACTTGCTTGAATTGTAGCCTTTAGATTTCCATATCGAAAATATACTTAACAAAGTTGTCCCAATTTATTAATTGATACTAACCCTAGATTCTTGCCTCTGATAAACGAATCAATACGTTCTGCTCGAGCTCCATCTTGTACGATACAGTTTACATCACCCCCCCCCTCCCCAAAAAAACCAAATGAGAGCTATAGTGGAACAGACCAAATGATGTCGAGCCAAAAGCGCTTTCAGTGCTCTATAATATAAAAAAAGGGTGGGTATAAGAATCCACATTGGATCGTGTCCTTCAAGTCGCACGTTGCTTTCTACCACATCGTTTTAAACGAAGTTTTACCATAACATTCCTTTAGTTTGGAACCAGTATGCAATTAATTCCATTATGGAATCAATGAATAGTCATTGGTTTGGGCGGTACCCAGTAATCTATATTTGACTTTATTTATTATTTATATAGAGTTTATTAAGAAGTCGCAGAAAACTCAAATTTAACCCCAGATATTTATATCTATTACTATTAATATTTCTCCAATTATATCAAATATATATATATATATATACATATATAATCTTATATCTTATAAATAGATAATAAAATGAAAATAAACTAAAGAAAATATATATATATTTTTTTTTAATTAAATATAACACTACTAAAATTCTAAAGAAGTCATTTTTGTTTTGAATCCGCATCTTAAAATAACTTGATAGTTATAAGATAAATTCACCAATTTCACATTTCCTTCTTCGAATACTAAGAACTCATAAGAAATCCTCAATTTAAGAGATAGATCACAATTAGATTCTATTTCATCTGCGTGTTATTTGAACTCGATTAAATTTGTGAAAAAAATATGATTCATAGAAGACTCATTAAAAAGAAGAATAAGAATTTTTTTGTTTTTTCAATATTATACTATTAAACAGAAACCGAAGATCGTTCAAAACAGTAAACGTTATTCTGATTTCTTTTGATAGAAAATAAATCTATCTATTATATGCCATATATATTATATGATATGATATGATATATATGTAGAAAGCCTGGACTAATATTACAATATGTTGGGTGTGTATACAGATATACTCTGGGACGGAAGGATTCGAACCTCCGAATACCGGGACCAAAACCCGTTGCCTTACCACTTGGCCACGCCCCATTTAGTTTTGACACTAATAAAGACTAAGATTGGTACTGGTTGTTCGTCAACTTGAGTCTAAACATCTATCAAATAAATTCTATTTTTGAGATAATTTTTCTATGTGTAAATATAGAATTAAACTAATGAATTTATTGATCATTACATCTAATTCAATTAAGATATTATATGAAAGTATGATTTATTCTATTCACTTTTTATTTTAGAATTGAAGTTGAAGAATTTTTGATTGGGCAAGTTCAAATCAAAGAAGGTTTTTTGGTCTATCTACTTTATTTTTTTTCCTTTACCCTTCTATAAATAATGCAACTTATTAATAACTCAATCAAAAAAAATATAATTACCCTCAAGAACAAAATGTTTGTTATGCTTAATATATTAAGTTTTATCTGTATCTGTCTTAATTCTACCCTTTTTTCAAGTAGTTTTTTCGCCGCCAAATTGCCCGAAGCCTACGCTTTTTTAAATCCAGTCGTAGATGTTATGCCAGTAATACCTCTTCTCTTTTTTCTCTTAGCTTTTGTTTGGCAAGCCGCTGTAAGTTTTCGCTGATATTTTTAATTGAATAGTATTTAATATCGCCCTCGACAAATTTATAGTTTATTGGAAAAAAATTATCACAATCGAAAAGATAGGGTAAATCTTATAGTATAAGCCCTCGATTCAAATAGAGAAATTCTGGTATAGCTGTGATAAGTTCAGAACACGATATTTGACTTCATTATTCTGACCTTTTTCCATTGGAAGACCCTTTGGAGTCTTCCAAAATGGATAATTGTGGGTATAAAAGAAAATTTTTCGTAATTTTAAAATCTCCCTTTTATTAAATATAAATGATTTTTTTTTATTTTTAGAGCCTCAAAAAAACTTGAGTTTATTTGGTGGCAATTAAAAAAAAGAATATATATAAACTATACGAAAATATAGTAGGGTACGTAAGCTAAAATACAAATATACGCATGGAGAATCTACTCTCTTTTTTTTCCTAAAAAATACTCTTGGAGATTATGTAATGCTTACTCTAAAACTATTTGTTTACACAGTAGTGATATTCTTTGTCTCTTTATTCATCTTCGGATTCCTATCTAATGATCCGGGACGTAATCCTGGACGTGAAGAATAAAAAAGAAATAAGGTTTGTTTGTTTTTCTTGCTCGATTTTTCAATGTTCGTTAGTAGAATTTTAGCTCTTTCCCATTTTTAACTATTAAAATAACTTAAAAAGGGGAAATAAAAAGTTATCAATGAAAACGGAAAGAGAGGGATTCGAACCCTCGGTACGAAAAAATCGTACAACGGATTAGCAATCCGACGCTTTAGTCCACTCAGCCATCTCTCCCCAATTGACAAAGGAAAGGACAATTACTATGTTAAATAAGTCAAAATAGGGCTTGAAAAAAGACTTTTTTTTTGTTTATCTCTATAAAAAAATAATAATAAAGAAAATAAAGCAAAAAGTACTTTTTGATTTTGTCCAAAGAAACCTTTTCTTTCCCCGGCTTGGCCTGGCCAGTACCTAGCTGGGCCGGGCCTCTTTTGTTCCAATGAATATCAAATTCAAAAAATTTTTCTTTAATTTGAAAACACAAAAACTTATTATTTATATTGAAACAATCATAAGAGGAACTTTTTTGATTCCTTTGCTATATAATCCAAATGTCATTTGCTATCTTAATTTATTGGCTTTTTTTTTAGTATTTTACTAAAAAAAAAATATCTATTAAAGTAAGATACGAAAACAGAGGAACTGTAAATTCTTTTTTACTTCATTTTTATGTTACGACTTAAATAGTTTTGTCAAGTCATATCCGACAAAAATCTCTAAGCAAAATGAAATATCATTACGCCCTCTCGTTTACACTCTAATTTTCACGATTCCTTTTTGATCCTATCTTTTGATTACAAACAAATTTATTGTTCGACAAAAAGTCGATTTATACACAATAATCGTATTGTAGCGGGTATAGTTTAGTGGTAAAAGTGTGATTCGTTCTATTAATCCCTTAATGGTTAAGGGGTCCCTCGGGTTGGTTACTCTCCCATTCCGATCAAAAACTTTATCTCGTAAAAAGGATTTTCTCCTTTACCTCTCAATTAAAAAGTGGAGGAAGAATATATATTCTCGTGATTTGTATCCAAGAGTCAATTAGAAATTTCAAAAATTGGATTATGAAATTACGAAACATAATTTTTTTTATTGGATCAATACTTCCAATTGAATAAATATGAGTAAGGAATCCATGGATAAAAATAGAAAATTTTTTTCTAATCGTAACTAAATCTTCAATTTTTTTGTATTGTATAGGGAAAAGTGAAGCAAAATAGCTATTAAACAATGTCTTTGGTTTACTAAAGACATCGACAAATCAAATCTTTTAGCTCGATGGAAACAAAAAGCTTTTCCTAAGGATTCCATTAAATAGAAATAGAGAACGAAGTAAATAGAAAGAGTCTTAGAGGACCCTTCTTTTCTATAAGGATCGTCTAGAAAGCAGGTCGGTTATTTTGAATTGAATACATTTAGACAGAAAAGCTGACATAGATGTTATGGGTCGAATTTTTTTAATTTCGTTCATATCTTATCTTACATTTGGTAATTTATTTATCTTCCATAAAGGAGCCGAATGCAACCAAAGTTTCATGTTCGGTTTTGAATTAGAGACGTTAAGAATGATGAATCAACGTCGACTATAACCCCTAGCCTTCCAAGCTAACGATGCGGGTTCGATTCCCGCTACCCGCTTGTACTTACTTTATCTGTTAGCTCTAGCCAATATTTATAGTAATCTCTATATTAAAAAAAAAATCAATCAAATTTCAAAAATGAAAAACTATTAGAAAAAAATATAATTAATGCAATTGCAGTATTGAAGTAAATACGCAATTCCCTTAAGTTTTTCATATATGCTTTTTTTACGAATAAGAAAGGGTCAAAAAAATTTGAAATCAAAAGCGTCCATTGTCTAATGGATAGGACAGAGGTCTTCTAAACCTTTGGTATAGGTTCAAATCCTATTGGACGCACTTTATTTCCATATATCTTTTATATTTCTATGGCAAGAAAGCTTTTTTGAATGATTTGAATAAGAGATGAGATCCACTTCTTAATATACATTTTTTCCTTATAATTTACCTTACTAATTTAAAGTAATTTATTTACTTATACTTGTTATTGAAGGAGAAAACG